CTTATAGTTAGTTATAGTTAGAGTGAAGTAATACTTCGGGTTCTCACAAAACAAAAGAAAATCTTTTGTTTTCAATACTCATTCCTTATTTTATTAGTTAATGATCTAATGATTCGATCTATATGCTTATTCCGATAGGAAATGAAAGATTCAAATGATTTTTCATCGTTTCATCGAATGACTATTCATCTATTGTATTTTCATGTAAATAGGGGAAAGAAAGCTCTATGCAAAAATGGTGGTTCAATTCGATGTTGTATAAAGGGAAATTGGAATACGGGTGTGGGATAAGTAAATCAATTGATAGGCTTGGGGGTCCTATTGAAGATACCAGTCTAAGTGAAGATCCGGTTCTAAATGATACGGATAAAAAGATTCATGTTTGGGGTGATAGTTCTAGTTACAGTAATGCTGATCATTTAGTGGGCGTCAGGGGCGTTCGTAATTTTCTCTCTGATAAGACCTTTTTAGTTAGAGATAGTAATAGGAATATTTATTCCATCTATTTGGATATTAAAAATCAAATTTTTGAGATTGACAATGATCCTTCTTTACTGAGTGAACTAGAAAGTTCTTTTTTTATTTATCGGACTTATGGTTATCTGAAGAATGGATCTAAGAATGACGGTGATCGTTCCATGTATGATACTAAATACAGTTGGAATAATCACATTAATAGTTGCATTGACTCTTATCTTGGTTCTCAAATCTGTATTGAGAGTTCTATTTCAAGTGATAGTTACAATTTCAGTGACAGTTACATTTATAGTTATATTTGTGGTCAAAGTGGAAATAGTAATGAAAGGGGGAGCTCCAGTATAAGAACTAGCAGGAATGGTATTGATTTCACTCTAAGAGAAAATCCTACTGATTTTGATTTGACTCAAAAATATAGGCATTTGTGGGTTCAATGCGAAAATTGTTATGGATTAAATTATAAGAAAATTTTTAAGTCAAAAATGAATATTTGTGAACAATGCGGATATCATTTGAAAATGAGTAGTTCAGATCGAATCGAACTTTCGGTTGATCCGGGTACTTGGGATCCTATGGATGAAGATATGGTTTCTCTGGATCCTATTGAATTTCATTCGGAAGAGGAACCTTATAAAGATCGTATTGATTCTTATCAAAGAAAGACAGGATTAACCGAGGCTGTTCAAACAGGCACAGGTCGACTAAACGGTATTCCCATAGCAATTGGAGTTATGGATTTTCAGTTTATGGGGGGTAGTATGGGATCCGTAGTAGGTGAGAAAATCACCCGTTTGATCGAATATGCTACCAATAAATTTTTACCGCTTATTCTAGTGTGTGCTTCCGGAGGAGCGCGTATGCAAGAAGGAAGCTTGAGCTTGATGCAAATGGCTAAAATATCTGCTGCTTTATATGATTATCAATCCCATAAAAAGTTATTCTATGTATCAATCCTTACATCTCCTACTACTGGCGGGGTGACCGCTAGTTTTGGGATGTTGGGGGATATCATTATTGTCGAGCCTAATGCTTACATTGCATTCGCAGGTAAAAGAGTAATTGAACAAACATTGAATAAGACAGTACCTGAAGGTTCACAAGCAGCTGAATATTTATTCCATAAGGGCTTATTCGATCCAATCGTACCGCGTAATCCTTTAAAGGGTGTTCTGAGCGAGTTATTTAAGCTTCACGCTTTTTTTCCTTTGAATTAAAATTCAATTAAGTTGAGCCTTAAGTTAAATTATTGTTATTGGATTTCGTTACATTTTTTTATTTGTATTTGTAGGGAAAAAATAGGTAGTTTATCGAGGTCAAAGTCAAAATCCGAAGGGAGATTATTTGAAATTGTATTAAAGAATCGTCCGGATAATTCTTTTTTTATACCGATATTCCTGATTAAGAATAGAAATCAGGAAACCTCTATCAACAAGATAAAAAAAGAAAATAGTGTCTTCTTCGAAATTCAAATTCGGCAAGACAAATAAACCGAAGCGAAGGTCATCTTTCCTTTTTGCTGAGTATGGAGAGAATCTATAATTCAAATAGAGAAAATATAGATATAGAGTCTTTTTTCTTTCTACTATATCTCCCAAGAATCTCTATTTTTACTAAGAATCCTGTTGTTGGATCGAATTCTAACGAATCCTTCAGGAATTTCTAAGAAACTCTTTATTTCTATTTATTAACTAAAATGAAACTAAAATGAAAATGAGAATTGCATTCTCATTTTAAGACAAGAATAGATTCTTATACGTATATTTATATCTTTCATGTAGTATTTATATCTTTCATGTAGAAAGATAAAGATGAATAAGTCTCATTTATTTAATTATCTATTCCTTGTCCTTGCACTTATTATTTAATATATATACTCACTTAGATATACTCAATATAATTATATACGAATTATAATTATTCTAAGATATCTTTATAACAATAATAGGTACAAATATTAAATCGAGGTACCCCATTCTATGACAACTCTTACCAACTTACCCTCTATTTTTGTGCCTTTAGTGGGTCTAGTATTTCCTGCAATTGCAATGGCTTCTTTATCTCTTCATGTTCAAAAAAACAAGATTTTTTAGATTCAATAAGGCGCAAATCTTATCTTTTTTTTATATATAGATAATACAGATCTCTATTTAGTAGAATATGAGTAGAATATGACCGCTTCGTCCAAACATAAATGAAGGCGCTCTTATGTATGTGTAAATATATGGTTAAATAAATTATAGCTATTTGAAAATAGATCGGAATCAAGGCATATGTCTGAAATGGACAGTCAATGTATCTATATGTATGTAGATATCTAGAGGAGATCCTCTAAAAGGGGGATAGCCTGGTTTTATTTTAGACCTAACCAATTCGGTGAATTACTCCTAAAGGGTTACATCCGAATGGCGCTAGTTGATGAGAGTTACTTTGGAAATCAAAAAAGGAAAGTCAAATTCATTTGGACTATTTTCTCAATTCCAATAAAATGCAACTGGATCTAGTATGAGTTGGCGATCAAAACATATATGGATAGAACTTATAGTGGGGTCTCGAAAAATAAGTAATTTCTGCTGGGCCTTTATCCTTTTTTTAGGTTCACTAGGATTCTTATTAGTTGGAACTTCCAGTTATCTCGGTACGAATTTGATATCTTTAGTTCCGTCTCGGCAAATAATTTTTTTTCCACAAGGGATCGTGATGTCTTTCTACGGTATCGCAGGTCTCTTTATTAGTTCCTATCTCTGGTGCACAATTTCGTGGAATGTAGGTAGTGGCTATGATCGATTCGATAGAAAAGAAGGAATAGTGTGTATTTTTCGTTGGGGATTTCCTGGAAAAAATCGTCGCATCTTCCTACGATTTCGTATGAAAGATATTCAGTCCATCCGAATAGAAGTTAAAGAGGGTATTTATGCTCGTCGTGTCCTTTATATGGAAATCAAAGGGCAGGGGCCCCTTCCCTTGACGCGTACTGATGAGAATTTGACTCCTCGAGAAATTGAGCAAAAAGCTGCCGAATTAGCCTATTTCTTGCGCGTACCAATTGAAGTATTTTGAAATGAACTTGAACTGAAGTGAAGAAGAAACTCTTTTCCATCGGCGGGGAAAAAATTCACGAATTCTGTGTTTTTTCTTCAGCATAGCTTAAAAAAGTTTTTTCCGAACGTTCATTCGAGTCAAAGTATACGTATACGGAACATCCATAAAACGAAACTTTTTTTTATCCGCATAAAAAACAATTTATGGATATGGAAATCCACTCAACTCAATTCAATAAAAAACAAGTAACAAATCAAAAGAAAATAATAGATTCATCTCGTATATCAAAACATTTCGAAATAAAGAATTTCTCTTTTTATTTTCAATATGAATTGATAGGTTAGATACAAATAGGTCCTATTTTGTAAATTAGATCCTATTTTGTAAATTATCTCTCTTTTCTTTTGTGAATCGACCTTTCTTTTTTTTTTTTTTTTATTTTGATAGAAAGGACAAAAGAAAAGGAGTTCTTTTGGCTCGAAATCCGAATAATATTCATTACTTCAATTGGTTCTTTCAAGCATTCATCGAAAGGGGCTTCGAATTTGATCAATTCAATTGAGGATTGAGGTATCTGGAAACAAGATTTTTTCTTATTTCTTCATTCGAAAAAAAATAGGCTCTTATTCTATTTCTGTATTCTTTCTAAATTTCAAGGACTAACCAATGAATCACAAATAAAAAATAGCGAATAGATTCATAGGTTCGATGCCTTGTAATAGAATTTAGAGTTGATAGAAATAGTGGATCACATAGATTCGATGAATGAGGGGAATTCATTAACAATTCAAAGATGAAAAAATGGCAAAAAAGCAAGTATTTCTTCCTCTGCTATATCTTACATCTATAGTATTTTTGCCCTGGTGTATCTCTCTCTCATTTACTAAAAGTCTTGAATCTTGGGTTACTAATTGGTGGAATACTAGGCAATCCGAAACCTTTTTTACTGATATTCAAGAAAAGAGTATTCTAGAAAAATTCATAGAATTAGAAGAACTCTTACTGTTGGACGAAATGATAAAAGAATACCCTGAAACACATCTAAAAACTCTTCGTATAGGAATCCACAAAGAAATGATCCAATTGATCAAGATACACAACGAGAATCCTATCCATATGATTTTGCACTTATCGACAAATATAATTTGTTTGATTATTTTAAGTGGTTATTCTATTCTGGGTAAGGAAGAACTTGTTATTCTTAACTCCTGGGTTCAAGAATTCCTATATAACTTAAGTGACACAATAAAATCTTTTTCTATTCTTTTATTAACTGATTTATGTATTGGATTCCATTCGCCCCACGGTTGGGAACTAATGATTGGCTATGTCTACAAAGATTTTGGATTTGCTTATAACGATCAAATTATATCTGGTCTTGTTTCCACTTTTCCAGTCATTCTGGATACAATTTTAAAATATTGGATCTTCCGTTATTTAAATCGTGTATCTCCATCACTTGTAGTGATTTATCATTCAATGAATGACTGATCAAACTATTATATTTGTTATAAAGACGTACTTACTCTTTCTCCCCTATGGTACGGGGATTTCTTGTACTCCTATATTACAGTACAATGATTTCAGTAAATAGCAGAATTTTGGATAGGGAACTATACAAGCGACCCACCTAATTTTATTGTAGAAATTTTCGGGATCAATGATTGGACCATGCAAACTAAAAATACCTTTTCTTGGATAAAGAAAGAGATTATTCGATCTATTTCCGTATCGATGATGATATATATCATAACTCGGGCATCCGTTTCAAATGCATATCCCATTTTTGCACAGCAGGGTTATGAAAATCCACGAGAAGCGACTGGGCGTATTGTATGTGCCAATTGCCATTTAGCGAATAAGCCCGTGGATATTGAGGTTCCACAAGCGGTACTTCCTGATACTGTATTTGAAGCAGTTGTTCGAATTCCTTATGATATGCAAGTGAAACAAGTTCTTGCTAATGGTAAAAAGGGGGGTTTGAATGTGGGGGCGGTTCTTATTTTACCCGAGGAATTTGAATTAGCGCCCCCCCATCGTATTTCGCCCGAGATGAAAGAAAAGATAGGCAATCTGTCTTTTCAGAGCTATCGCCCCAATAAAAAAAATATTCTTGTGATAGGGCCTGTTCCTGGTCAGAAATATAGCGAAATCACCTTTCCTATTCTTTCCCCGGACCCCGCTACTAATAAAGATGCCCACTTCTTAAAATATCCCATATATGTAGGGGCGAACCGAGGAAGGGGTCAGATTTATCCTGATGGGAGCAAGAGTAACAATACAGTTTATAATGCTACAGCGGCTGGGGTAGTAAGTAAAATCATACGAAAAGAAAAAGGGGGGTATGAAATAAGCATATCAGATGCGTCGGATGGACGTCAAGTGGTTGATATTATTCCCCCAGGTCCAGAACTTCTTGTTTCAGAGGGCGAATCTATCAAACTGGATCAGCCATTAACGAGTAATCCTAATGTGGGGGGATTTGGTCAAGGGGATGCAGAAATAGTACTTCAAGATCCATTACGTGTCCAGGGGCTTTTGTTCTTCTTGACATCTGTTATTTTGGCACAAATATTTTTGGTTCTTAAGAAGAAACAGTTTGAGAAGGTTCAATTGTCCGAAATGAATTTCTAGATTCACGGATTTCTCAATATCAAGTTCGTAAAAAGAATGCAATTTTTGTTTTGACAATTCTGTTATCTATGATCAAAAAAATTACGAAAAGTTTTTTGTTTGTTTATATTCTTTTTCTACTGGATGTCGATGCCGGGAATTACTTGTACTTCTACCGCATCCCTAGTCCTAGTATGTATATTGTGAAGAATATTCTTTGACTTTATCCCTTCTTTGTTTTGTTTTTTTTTTTTTCAAACCAAATTAGAGCGGCGTCACTATGTCAATCTTATCAGATTGAAATGTCATAGAATGTATCAATAGTTTTCTTTCTTCTATTCTAATATTCTAATAGAATAAAATCTAAAATTCCACTGGATCCTAAACATAAGATTAAGATAAGTAAGTGGAGAATAGAAAGCAAAAGATTATTCGCCTTCTTAGTCTTGTCTTTGACACAAGAAAGGAATTTTCCACATTTCTTTCTTGTGTCGACATAAAAATAGTTTTTGATTCCGTTGGTTAAAGGTTATTATTCTTAAGTTTCGATTTTTTTCCAGATTTATCAGAACAGAACCCATTTTTTTATATTACATATATTATAAAGTAGTGAACAAACAAAAATAGAGGTAAATTTTTTGACAAAATAGAACTTATTCAAATGAACTTATAAAAAAAATTTCCAAGATACTAAATAGATAAGGGTCCAGTAGAAAAGGATTTGAATAATATCTGATCGACAGAAATATATATTGTAATTGTGTTTGTTATTTAGGAAAACGAAATCGAAAATGATTCCCTCTTTCTTCTAACTTTGAAAGATAGATAAGATACTATCAGCGAATAACAGATGTTCTAAATCAATTAATGGAGTTTTCAAAAACATTATCATCAAAAAAATCAAATGAAGTTTTTTTCAACATCGGGGAAAGTGATAGTGATCTATTTTTTCATTTATACTCAAAAAAAGAGTATGAAAGCTTACGAACGCAAGGGGTAGGATCCCCTTGCGTTCGTAAGCTTTCATGTCTCCAACTCAGCTCATCTGATTATTAGATTATTATGGACTGATTATTAGATTATTATAGAGATGAACCCAACCCGGAGTATGAACCATAAAAGAAAATACCTATTAAACCAATCACAAGAATACCAGTTACAGTACCTATTATCCAAAGAGGAATCCTTCCAGTAGTATCGGCCATTTATCCCGCTTCCCTCCACCATTTCATCAAGTTGTCATGCTAAAGACATAAACAGCCCTAGATAATTATGAGATGCGATCCTTCCGAATGGGATAAGCGAATTCCGACTATTATTTACTATTTTATAGTATTTGACTATTCTCTTTTCTTCTCTTAATTGAAGAAA